CATTTGAAAATGAGTAGTTGGGATAGAATTGAACTTTTGATTGATCCGGGTACTTGGGATCCTATGGATGAAGACATGGTCTCTCTGGATCCCATTGAATTTCATTCGGAGGAGGAGCCTTATAAAGATCGTATTGATTCTTATCAAAGAAAGACAGGATTAACCGAGGCTATTCAAACAGGCATAGGCCGACTAAACGGCATTCCCGTAGCAATTGGGGTTATGGATTTTCAGTTTATGGGGGGTAGTATGGGATCCGTAGTCGGAGAGAAAATCACCCGTTTGATTGAACACGCTGCCAATCAAATTTTACCTCTTATTATAGTGTGTGCTTCTGGGGGGGCGCGCATGCAGGAAGGAAGTTTGAGCTTGATGCAAATGGCTAAAATATCGTCTGCTTTATATGATTATCAATTAAATAAAAAATTATTTTATGTATCAATCCTTACATCTCCGACAACTGGTGGAGTGACAGCTAGTTTTGGTATGTTGGGGGATATCATTATTGCCGAACCCAATGCCTACATTGCATTTGCAGGTAAAAGAGTAATTGAACAAACATTGAATAAAACAGTACCCGAAGGTTCACAAGCAGCTGAATACTTATTCCAGAAGGGTTTATTCGACCAAATTGTACCACGTAATCTTTTAAAAAGCGTTCTGAGTGAATTATTTAAGCTCCACGCCTTTTTTCCTTTGAATCAAAAGTCAAGCAAAATCAAGTAGAGCACTAAGTTCAATTATTTTATTTGTGTTTGTAGCAAAAAAGCAGTTAGTTTATCGGAATCAAAGTAAATAAGATAATAATGGCGTTTTCTTTGGTGATAGAAGATCTAATTGTAGAAAGAATCAAAACTAAAGTTGAGGATAACTCTTTTTTGATCTATATTCCTGATTACGAATCAAAAAGCCTTTATCAACAAGAGTGAGTTCTTACTTTCGTGAAATTAGGAAAATAAAACGAATTTCTTCTTGTCTTAGGTATATAATTGGAAATTTAAATATAGATAATAGAGTTTTGTATCTTTCTCTATCTCCCGAAAAACCATTTTAGCTAAAAATTCATGTTGGGTCGGATTCGAACGAATCTTTCGATAATCTGTAAAAAACTCTTTATCTATTTTTAGAAAATTAGAAGACAAGAACAAAAGACAAAGAAATGAAGAGAAATAATAAAGTTTATTATCATACATATCTTTCTCATGTAGCAGATGAATAAGTCCATTTATTTAGTTCTACAGTTCTATATTCTTTGCACTTATTATACGTACTCAGTTAGATTTAGATATATAAACACTTAGATCTATACTAAGAATTTCAAATTCTTCAAATTCTATTAATAATAAATATTATCTAATTAGAATTCAAATTCTTAATTTAATTCTAATTATTACAAGATATCTTTATTTATATAATAACATAATAACAGATACAAATAGTAAATCGAGGTACCCCTTCTATGACAAATTTGAACCTTCCATCTATTTTTGTGCCGTTAGTAGGCCTAGTCTTTCCGGCAATTGCAATGGCTTCTTTATTTCTTCATGTTCAAAAAAACAAGATTGTTTAGATCCGCTGGGACCCAATCTCATCCATTTTTTTCGAAAACGTGGACTTGTATCATAACACGGATATCTATTTATTGGAATATAGTATAACATGTGATTTCCACCGAACATAAAGGAAAAAACTCTTATGCCTGCAGAAACATGATATATGGATATATCAATTCTAGCAATTTTCAAATAGATCAGGATCGCTGGATGGCTGAAATGTAGTCGGTGAATCTCTATGTATATCGATATGTATAGTGGGATCGTATTAAATAAAGAGTATGTTATTATTTTAGATTTAACCAATTTGATGAATTACTCCTAAAGGTTGACATCAAACTAGTGCTAGTTCACCTCAAACTAGTGCTAGTTGATGAGAGTTACTTCGGAAACAAAAAAGTAAAGTCAAATTTCTCTGGGGTATTATCTCAATTCCAATAAAATGCAATCGGGTAAAGTATGACTTGGCGATCAGAACATATATGGATAGAACTTATAACGGGGTCTCGAAAAATAAGTAATTTCTGCTGGGCCTTTATCCTTTTTTTAGGTTCATTAGGCTTCTTATTAGTTGGAACTTCCAGTTATCTTGGTAGAAATTTGATATCTTTTTTTCCGCCTCAGCAAATCGTTTTTTTTCCACAAGGAATCGTGATGTCTTTCTACGGAATTGCGGGTCTCTTTATTAGCTCTTATTTGTGGTGCACAATTTCCTGGAATGTAGGTAGTGGTTATGATCGATTCGATAGAAAGGAAGGAATAGTCTGTATTTTTCGTTGGGGATTTCCGGGAAAAAATCGTCGCATATTCCTCCGATTCCTTATAAAAGATATTCAGTCCGTTAGAATAGAAGTTAAAGAGGGTATTTATGCTCGTCGTGTTCTTTATATGGACATCCGAGGCCAGGGGTCCATTCCCTTGACCCGTACTGATGAGAATTTGACTCCACGAGAAATTGAACAAAAGGCTGCTGAATTAGCCTATTTCTTGCGTGTACCAATTGAAGTATTTTGAGAAATTGAGAATCAGAACGTTCATTCAATTAAAGAAAACGTATATGAAAGAACCATAAATATGAAAGAACCATAAAACGAAACTCTTTTTATGGTCTTTATGCGTATGCAAACCCACGCAATTCAATAACAAATAGAAATAATAGATTCATCTCAGATGGCAAACCATTTCGAAATCAATAAATTTTTTTTAGTTCAATATTTGTTGGAATTGACACTTTAGATCCAGATAGATCGTATCTTGTAAATTTGAAATTCTTTCTTTTGTATTCTTTAATGACCAACAATTGGATTTCTTAATTAAATAATGAGAACTCGCCAATTTCTCTTTTGCCAGTCATTTTTTTTTATCATCGTAATATCTTTCCCTCAATTATTCTATTCCTGACTATGGGTAATCAGTGAAATTTTTTCGAAATATTGGATATTTTTATAGCAAAGGAGTTCTTTCGTCTCAAAATCTGAATAATATTCATTACTTAAAGTGGTTCTTTTGATCATTCATCGAAAGGAGACACTTGATTTCTAATTTGACCAATTGAGATATCAGGAAACAATATTCTGAATTTCTTCATTCGAAGTGAATTCTTAGCCTATTTCTGTATTCTTTCTAGATTCAAAGACTAACCACAAAATCAAAAAGAAAATAGATTCATAAGTTCGATACCTTGTATAAAACTCATGTGTGCAAGAAATATTCGATCGCATAGAGTGTACGAATGGGTTGATTAACAATTCACAGATGAAAAAATGGCAAAAAAGAAAGCATTCACTCCTCTTTTCTATCTTGCATCTATAGTATTTTTGCCCTGGTGGGTTTCTTTCTCAGTTAATAAATGTATGGAATCTTGGGTTACTAATTGGTGGAATACTGGGCAATCCGAAATTTTTTTGAATAATATTCAAGAAAAGAGTCTTCTAGAAAAATTCATAGAATTAGAGGAACTCCTCTTCTTGGACGAAATGATCAAGGAATACTCGGAAACACATCTCGAAGAGTTTGGGATAGGAATCCATAAAGAAACGATCCAATTAATCAAGATACAAAATGAGAATCGTATCCATACGATTTTGCACTTCTCGACAAATATAATATATTTTATTATTCTAAGCGGGTATTCAATTTTGCGTAATGAAAAACTTGTTATTCTTAACTCTTGGGCTCAGGAATTCCTATATAACTTAAGTGACACAGTAAAAGCTTTTTCTATTCTTTTATTAACTGATTTATGTATTGGATTCCATTCACCCCACGGTTGGGAATTAATGATTGGCTCTATCTATAAAGATTTTGGATTTGTTCATAATGATCAAATTATATCTGGTCTTGTTTCCACCTTTCCAGTCATTCTCGATACAATTTTTAAATATTGGATTTTCCGTTATTTAAATCGTCTGTCTCCGTCACTTGTAGTTATTTATCATTCAATGAATGACTGATAAAGGATCCATTGATATTAATTTAATCCAATTAGAATTCCAATTAGAATGCTTGGTACTTTGTAGTTGTACATAAGCAAAGTATTGAAAATCATATTTACTCTTTCTATTTCTAACCATCGGTAAGATTCATCCTATATTATTCCTAGATTATTCCAGCAAATAGCAGAATCGTGGCTAGGGAACTATACTAGCGACCTACCCAATTTATTGTAGAAATTTTCGCGATTAATGATTGGACCATGCAAACTAGAAATGCTTTTTCTTGGCTAAAGAAACGGATTACTCGATCTATTTCCGTATCGCTCATGATATATATCTTAACTCGGACATCCATTTCAAGTGCATATCCCATTTTTGCACAGCAGGGTTATGAAAATCCACGAGAAGCGACTGGGCGTATTGTATGTGCCAATTGCCATTTAGCTAATAAGCCCGTGGAGATTGAGGTTCCACAAGCGGTACTTCCTGATACTGTATTTGAAGCAGTTGTTCGAATTCCTTATGATATGCAACTGAAACAGGTTCTTGCTAATGGTAAAAAGGGGGGGTTGAATGTGGGGGCTGTTCTTATTTTACCGGAGGGGTTTGAATTAGCTCCGTCCGATCGTATTTCTCCCGAGATGAAAGAAAAGATTGGCAATTTGTCTTTTCAGAGCTATCGCCCCAATAAAAAAAATATTCTTGTGATAGGCCCTGTCCCTGGTAAAAAATATAGTGAAATAACCTTCCCTATTCTTTCCCCGGACCCTGCTACTAAGAAGGATGTTCACTTCTTAAAATATCCTATATACGTAGGCGGGAACAGGGGAAGGGGTCAGATTTATCCCGACGGCAGCAAGAGTAACAATACAGTTTATAATGCTACAGCAGCAGGTATAGTAAGCAAAATCATACGAAAAGAAAAAGGGGGATATGAGATAACCATAACGGATGCGTCGGAGGGACGGCAAGTGGTTGATATTATCCCTCCCGGACCAGAACTTCTTGTTTC